TTGGAAAAGTGCGGATTTTCAAGAAAGGGAATCCTATGATATGCTGGGAATCCTTTATGATAATCATCCACGCCTGAAACGTATCTTAATGCCTGAAAGTTGGATAGGATGGCCTTTACGTAAGGATTATATTGCCCCTAATTTTTATGAAATACAAGATGCTCATTGAATAATCAGAAACTAATCTTCACTTCTACAACTCCAGATATTCAAAGAATTTTTGTACATTCTCTTCGAGATCAAACATAGTAATTGAAGTTTCATTCACATATTATTTTTTTTTTTTAGTTATTGGGTGGGCTAAATAAAATAAATACTAAAAAAAAAAAAATTAGAGGATTCATTGAGATTCTCAAATTTTGAAGATACTTTTTCGAATGAGCCGAGCCACTAGGATGAAACTAAAAGAGTTCCGCATTATGAACTATGTACCGCGCACATCACTTAGATGGGCTATAGAAAGTAACATAGGAGGAAATGAAGAAATAGAATCTGAAAAAAATATAGAAGGAAATGAAAGAGGATCATATTCTATTTGTACTGTATCTGAAATGAACTTTGGCTATTCCCATCCTTCAACTCCTCTAGACTATACTTTTTCTCTTTCAACTAACTAATTTAGCCTTTCGAATATGTATAAAGTATTAACGTTTTTTTTGAACAAAAGGAGACACAGTATGGACAAATAAAAAAACAAGAGGAAACAAAATGGAATTCTTTTGTATACTTTATATACATATGATATATATAAGGGGTATATCTCCGACATTTAGATGGATAAATATGTATCACGATTTATACTATTAATGAATATGTATGTCGACCCATATCAATTAATTTTTAGAATATATACTCATACAAATTACTCATGTGCCAGGAACCAGATTTGAACTGGTGACACGAGGATTTTCAGTCCTCTGCTCTACCAGCTGAGCTATCCCGACCATTCACGACGCATCATCCTCATTTTATTTTAATATAGGACTTGGGTCTATGTCAATTAGTCAATTAGAAAAACGAAAAAGTATTACAAAGTATTATACAGGATCTAATAGAATTTCTTGGATCTTCAAAAATAAATTTTCAAAGTTTCAGTACAGTACAAGTAATGATATGTATTGTTAATTATTCAAATTTAATGGATTCCTTGCTCAAATCATTTGTACTGTACGCGTATCATATATATCACACACAAGTCTTGTGATAAGAAAAAAATTTTCGCTCAGATCCATTTGTGAAAGAAAAGAGTAGAATGAGAATGAATGATAAATATAACGAATTTTTATTTGAATCGCTAACAAAATGATAAAATGAAAATAAATAATTAGGGAGTCAACCGGGTCGTTTTGGGGATAGAGGGACTTGAACCCTCACGATTTCTAAAGTCGACGGATTTTCCTCTTACTATAAATTTCATTGTTGTCGATATTAACATGTATAATGGGACTCTATCTTTATTCTCGTCCGATTAATCAATTATTAAAAAGATCTATCAGACTACGGTGGAGTGAATGGTTTGATCAATGAATATTCGATTCTTTTTTCAATTTTTAATCGATTCACAACAAGTCTTTCATTTTTCATATAAATATAAAAAAATACAGATTTGGGTCGTCATTAATCATTTTGAGATAGTATTTCAGTACTATACGTATGTATATAGGTTTATCCTTCATCCTTGCTGAAGTTTCGATGGAAGGATTCCTTTACTAACACAATGCAGCCAACTCCATTTGTTAGAACAGCTTCCATTGAGTCTCTGCACCTATCCTTTTTTATTTTCGGTTTATGAAACCCTTGTTTATTTTCATAAAACAGGATTTGGCTCAGGATTGCCCATTTTTAATTCCAGGGTTTCTCTGAATTTGAAAGTTCTCACTTGGTAGGTTTCCATACCAAGGCTCAATCCAATTAAGTCCGTAGCGTCTACCAATTTCGCCATATCCCCTCTTTTTTTTGATGTGATTAAGATCACATCATGATGCCGCCCCCCCCCCTTTTCTTTCATTTCTATTATGCTGGACCGGTTGAATTCATTAGATACCGGTTCCTATATTGAAAAGTTTTTTCTACTATTTGATTTCTTGTATATTTTCTTTCATCTCTATCGGAGACCCGTATTTGGTCCAATCAGAAATGATTCTATCATTTCTATATCATCAATTCAATATAGATCGCATAACATATATATTATAGTATAATATATATTTATTATACTTATATATGCCCCTATTTCTACCGTTTTTAGCGTGAAATTTTAAATACTTGAACGGTCGATTCTTTTTTTTTTTTTTTCGTCTTAGCTTTCACCTTTCCGAATGAAACCAGAGGAGTGTTTCATTATGATCTGGATTGCGCTTTTATCTTTCATGTTATTCTTAGGGCAGGCCTTCTATAACATAACAAAAAAAAACATTATAACATAACAAAAAAACGAAAAGGAAGATTTGAGTATTATTAATTTTAAATTCAATTAATAGCCATAACTAAAACTAATAAAATGGCTATAACTAACCATTCCGTTAATTTAGAATTAGAAGAGAATTCAAAATAAAATTATTTATTAATTAAATATGAAATTATTTCGAATTATATATAATAAATAATAATATTATAAGATTGTAATATACAATAAATATAGAAATGTAATATACAATAAATATAGAAATAGCAATAAATATAGAAATAGAATAAGATTCTAAACTTAATTACATTACTTTACTCGATTTTATTTAAAATGATATATTTAAATATATTTTCAAATTAAATTAAAATGAAATATATATATTTCTATATATAAAATATATATGAAATATAATAAAATTATGTAATAAAAAATAGTAAACATAGAATAGTCAAAAAAATCTTACCATCTAATTAAGCTAATTAAGATATTTATTATTGATAAACATATATTTGAGAAATAGATCAAAATTTGATATCGCGATATTTAATAATATCGCTATATTAATAGGTATGTTCTATAATATTCAAATATCCAAAATATTCAAATATCCAATATGTTTGGAAATTCTAAAATTCTATTTTCTATTCTTCCTTATTTTTGATATTTCTATTTTTCTATATATCATATTTCTTATGAATTTCTATTTTTCTATATATCATATTTCTTATGAAATAGCTAAGAATGAACAGTTAATATCTCAGTAGTTTACTAAATTAGTATACGTGCACAATTTATGTTATGTGAGCCCGCTTAGCTCAGAGGTTAGAGCATCGCATTTGTAATGCGATGGTCATCGGTTCGATTCCGATAGCCGGCTTTTCTCCGTTTGTTTGATTTTTGATTTTTTACATAATTGATAATGTGAAATCAAAGCGAAAAACTTCTTTCCCTTTTCCCAAGCAAGGGTCACCCTATCATCTCGTAGGAACTTCCAATTATGAATAAAAATGGGATTGGAGGAGTTCGGTCTCTGTAGAACAAATCAATCAAGAAAAGAACCCTGAATTTTTTTTATTATTATTTTAAATTCTTTTTATTTATATAATACAATTATTTATATACAATAAGGTCCGGATATTGATACAATTCCTCTAATTATTCTTTGTAATACAATACTTCAGTAAATTTCGATTAATTTATCATATTTTAGTTTAGTTTTAATTTTGTTTTATGAAATTTCATAAAAAATAAGGAGTCTTTATGTCACGTTACAGAGGGCCTCGTTTCAAAAAAATCCGTCGTCTGGGGGCTTTACCGGGACTAACTAGTAAAAAGCCTAGAGCCGGAAGCGATCTTAGAAACCAATCGCGCCCCGGAAAAAAATCTCAATATCGTATTCGTTTAGAAGAAAAACAAAAATTGCGCTTTCATTATGGTCTTACAGAACAACAATTACTTAAATACGTTCGTATCGCCGGAAAAGCCAAAGGATCAACAGGTCAGGTTTTACTACAATTACTTGAAATGCGTTTGGATAACATCCTTTTTCGATTGGGTATGGCTTCGACTATTCCTCAAGCCCGCCAATTAGTTAACCATAGACATATTTTAGTTAATGGTCGTATAGTAGATATACCAAGTTATCGCTGTAAACCCCGAGATATTATTACAGTGAGGGATGAGCAAAAATCTAGGGCTCTGATTCAAAATTATCTTGATTCATCCCCCCGCGAGGAGTTGCCAAACCATTTGACTCTTCACCCATTCCAATATGAAGGATTCGTCAATCAAATAATAGATAGTAAATGGGTCGGTTTGAAAATAAATGAATTGCTAGTTGTAGAATATTACTCTCGTCAGACTTAACCCCAACTAAAATAACAAGGGTTCGGACAATTTTGACCTCTCCATTTTGGCTTAAGTAAAGGGACCCGGGGTAAGTAAGGTAAGGGGTTTGATCTGGGGATTTTTATCTCATTCATGTATCATAGATCGGTAGGGGATTTTCATTCCTTGTCCATTTTGCCCAGTATTTTTCGTACCACAGAAGATTTGGATTAGGAATACATAATCGATATCAAAGAAAAGAAAGGTCTAACTGTTGGAGTATACATTCTTATTTGATGCATTGCAGTCAGTAACATTGGTGAATTAGGTGAAGAGTACGGAAAGAGAGGGATTCGAACCCTCGGTAAACAAAAGTCTACATAGCAGTTCCAATGCTACGCCTTGAACCACTCGGCCACCTCTCCTACATAATGATTATGGCCAAAAAACCGAGTTAATAGTGAGTCATTCATATTATTTTGGATAGGTATCTACATTGAATTAAAATTATTAAAAAATTGAACTCTAAAAATAGAAAACTTTTCATCAAAGACAAATCCTTCCGCATAAATCTTTTTTGTGAAAAATTGTAAAATAAAGATATATCTATTCATGTTTGCGAAGATGGGGTTTCCGCCCTTTCTAATATTTATACCGGATTTAATCTCTCAATTGAAACGAATTCAACGATTGATCCATTTTTTTAGACTGTGTTTAATGGATATCTTTAGATCATTATTCAATTTTCATAAAAATTCTAAAATGC